TTTTTTATTTATATCTAAATTTATTAACAATGGTTAAAAAAATTAAATAATTAATATGTATATATATACAAAAATATATATAACAAAGTTTAAAAATATTATAAACGAATCAAAAAACTATGGTTTAATATATATATATTATATATATATAAATATTTAATAAATTTATTAATTTGTAAAAGTTCAAATAGCAAGATAGGTAAATAAAATAATAAAAGGGGAAAAAAAAAGAGAAATTAGTAAAATATTAATTAATTAAATTTTTAACATTTAATATAAAAAAAATTTTCTATTTATTAAAAATTATTTAATTCCCTATTAGTAGAGATAAAGAAAGAGAATATATAAAATTTAATAATTTATAATAAAATATTTTATTTATAAAAAAAAAAAAAAAATCTATATGAAAAAATTTTGAAAAAAAAAAAAAAAATCTATATGAAAAAATTTTGTAATGAAAAATTTTGATATATAAATAAATTTTATGATTTAAAAAGTTTAATTTGAATTTATTTTACATATAAATTTTAGTATATATTTTTAATTTATTTTAAGAATTTTTGAAAATTAATTTAATAGTAATTAATATTAAAAATTTAAGAAATTAAGATTTAGTAATATTTAATGATTATTAACAAATTTTGTGCCAGCAGTTGCGGTTAAACAAAAAATAATTTAAATTTTATTAGTAAATAATAAATATTGATATTTTAAAATTAAATATTAAATTATTAGGTGAAATTTTAATTTAATTAAAATTTTAATTAATAATTATGATTTATAAAATTTTATTAAAAACTAGAATTAGATACTCTATTATTAAAATTTAATAAATACTAAAATAGTATATAATTATTTATTGAAACTTAAATAATTTGGCGGTATTTTAGTTAATTTAGAGGAATCTGTCTAATAATTGATAATCCACGAATAAATTTACTTAATTAATTATTTTGTATATCGTTGTTAAAAAAATATTTTTAAATAAAAATAATATTTTAATTTTAAAATAAAAAATTAGATCAGATCAAGATGCAGATTATAATTAAGAATATGATGGATTACAATAATATAAAAAAAAATTAAATGGATAATATTTTTTAAAAAATATTTTAAGGTGGATTTAAATGTAATTTTATTTAATTTAATAAAATGATTTTAAATTAAAATATGTACATATTGCCCGTCGCTTTCATATATAAATTGAAATAAGTCGTAACAAAGTAGAAGTACTGGAAAGTGTTTCTAGAAAGAACAAATTAGAGCTTGTTAAGTATTTCATTTACATTGAAAAGATATTAAATTTAATTAATTAATTTGAGGGGGAAAAATTAATAATTTAGATTTAATAGAAGAATTTTTAAAGAGAAAATATTTAATGGGGGTTAAAGTATTTTTTATAGAAAAAATTATAATATTTATAGTGAATTAGTATTGTATAAGAATTGTGAAATATTTGAAAATAAATTTATTTAATAGTAAATTTAATTTATTGTATCTTGTGTATCAGAGTTTATTAATAAAGAATTTTTTGAAAAAAATTTCTCGAATTTGAAAGAGTTAATTAGTTAAAAAAGTTAATGTAGCATAATTATTTTAAATAATTAATTGGAAATGAAATGTTAATCGTTTTTAAATATATCTAGTTTTTTTAGAAAAAAATTTAATTTTGAATATTAAAGTTAAAAATTTTTATTAGAAAAAATTTTGTTAATTAATGTTTAATATTTTAAGGGATAAGCTTTAAAATAAATTTTTATAATATTATTCCAATTTAATTAAAAATTTTAGAATTTATATTGTTAATAAATTATAATTTTTTATAAATAATTTAATTTAAAGTTAAAATTTAATTTAATATTTAATTTTTTATGAAAAAATATTTTTAAATAATATAGAATTAGTTATAATGATAAAATTAGTATATTTAAGGAAAGTTTTCACAAAAAAAAATGAAAATTTTAAAAAAAGGAATTCGGCAAAAATTTATATTCCCTTGTTTATCAAAAACATGTCTTTTTGAAAATAATATAAAGTCTAATCTGCCCACTGATAAAATTAAAGGGCTGCAGTATTTTGACTGTACAAAGGTAGCATAATCAATAGTCTCTTAATTGGTGACTTGTATGAAAGATTGGATGAAATATAAGCTGTCTTTATTTAATATTAAAAATTAATTTTTTAGTTAAAAAGCTAAGATATTTTTAAAAGACGAGAAGACCCTATAGAGTTTTATAATTTAATTTAATTTTAATATTTTATGTTTTTTTTTATTAAAATAAAGGGAATTATTTTGTTGGGGTGATAGAAAAATTTAAAAAACTTTTTTTTGATGTTAACATTGATATATGATTAAATGATCCATAAATAATGATTATAAGAAAAAATTACCTTAGGGATAACAGCGTAATTTTTTTTTTTAGTTCAAAAAAAAAAAAAAGTTTGCACCCCCAATGTGGGATTTAGATAAAATTTAAATGCAAAAGTTTAAAATTTTGATCTGTTCGATCATTAAAATCTTACATGATCTGAGTTCAAACCGGTGTAAGCCAGGTTGGTTTCTATCTTTAAATAAATTAAATATTTAGTACGAAAGGATCATATATTTGGAATAATTTTATTTTTTATGAATATTAATAATAATAATAATTACTAACTATTTTGACAGAAAAATGTGGTGATTTTAGAATTCATTAATATATAATTTAATTATATATATAGTAAATGTTATATAATGATATTTATTTATTCATTTTGGGGTTTATTATTTTAATTTTAGGGGTATTAATTGGTGTAGCTTTTTTAACTTTATTAGAACGAAAAATTTTAGGTTATATTCAAATTCGTAAAGGTCCTAATAAAATAGGATTTATAGGAATTTTACAGCCTTTTTCTGATGCTATTAAATTATTTACTAAAGAACAGACTTATCCTAATTATTCTAATTATATAATTTATTATTTTTCTCCAGTTGTAAGTCTTATTTTATCATTAATAATTTGAATATTAATTCCTTATTATTTTAATATTATTAGTTTTAATTTAGGGATTTTATTTTTTTTAAGTTGTACTAGAATAGGGGTTTATACTGTTATAATTTCAGGTTGATCATCAAATTCTAATTATGCATTATTAGGAGGTTTACGAGCTGTGGCTCAAACTATTTCTTATGAAGTTAGTTTATCTTTAATTTTATTATCAAGAATTATTATAATTATAGATTTTAATATTTTAAGTTATAGTCTTTTTCAAAATATAATTTGATTTATTTTTATAATATTTCCTTTAAGATTATGTTGATTTTCTTCTATATTAGCAGAAACTAATCGAACACCTTTTGATTTTGCTGAAGGTGAGAGAGAATTAGTTTCAGGGTTTAATGTTGAGTATAGAAGAGGAGGATTTGCTTTAATTTTTTTAGCAGAATATTCTAGAATTTTATTTATAAGTTTATTATTTGTTTTAATTTATTTGGGGGGTTATAGATTAGATATAATATTTTATATAAAATTAGTATTTATTTCTTTTGTTTTTATTTGAGTTCGGGGGACTTTACCTCGATATCGTTATGATAAGCTTATGTATTTATCTTGAAAAAGATATTTGCCTATTTCTTTAAATTTTTTATTATTTTTTATAGGGGTAAAAATTTTTTTAATTTAGTTAATATTTTAAGAATAAATTAATGGAATAATAATTCTTTCTTAAGTTTTCAAAACAAATGCTTTAACAAGCTCATTAATTAATAGAAAATTAATTTATCTCAATACTTATTAATAATTGGATTAATAATAAAATATAAAAAATAAATAATTGTTAAAATTTGTCCTACAATAATATAAGGATCTTCAACTGGTCGGGCTCCAATTCATGTTAATAAAATAATAGTGGTAATTATAGATCAAAATATAATTTGATTTAAAGGATAAAATTGAATACCTTGGATTTTTTTATTAAAAGTTAATGGTAAAATAATTAAAATTAAAATTGATATTACTAATGCAATTACTCCTCCTAATTTGTTAGGGATTGATCGAAGAATAGCATAAGCAAAAAGAAAATATCATTCTGGTTGAATATGAATTGGAGTGACTAATGGATTGGCAGGGATAAAGTTATCAGGATCTCCTAATAAATATGGATTTGTTAATGTTAATAAAATTAATAAAAAAATTATAATAATAAAACCAATTAAGTCCTTAAATGTAAAAAAAGGATGAAAAGGAATTTTATCTAAATTTCTATTAATTCCTAAGGGATTGTTTGACCCTGTTTGATGTAAAAATAAAAGATGAATCATAGTTAATATTAAAATAATAAAAGGAAAAAGAAAATGAAATGAATAAAATCGGGTTAATGTAGCATTGTCAACGGCAAATCCTCCTCAAATTCAATTTACTAATATAGTTCCTAAATAAGGAATGGCAGATAATAAATTGGTAATAACAGTAGCTCCTCAAAATGATATTTGACCTCATGATAGGACTCCCCCTATAAATGCTGTTGCTATCAGTATAAACAGAATAATTACTCCTACTATTCAGGTAAATTTTAAATTGAAAGATTCATAATAAATTCCTCGACCAATATGGAAATAAATACAAATAAAAAAAAATGAAGCTCCATTAGCATGAAGGGTTCGGATTAATCAACCATAGTTAACATTTCGACAAATATAATTAACTCTATAAAAAGCTAATTCAATATTAGCTGTATAATATATTGTAAGAAATAATCCTGTTAAAATTTGAATAATTAAACATAAAGCTAATAAAGATCCAAAATTTCATCATGATGAAATATTAGATGGTCTTGGAAGATCAATTAAAGATCTATTAATAATTTTTATTAGAGGGTGAGTTTTTCGTAAAGGTAAAAATTTATTTATCATTAGTTAAAAGAACGTAAAGGCCCAAAAAAAATATTAGTGATTTTTACTACTGCAATTAAAGTAATAAAAAGATAAATAATTAATATTGTTATTAACAGATAAGTTTGATTATTATATAATTTAGAGAGATTAATTTTATTTTCGTCATTAAAAAAGATAAAAAGATTAATTATAGGTTTTATTTCATAATTATTAAAAAAATTTAATCAATTTATATTATATATATAGTATAAACTAATTAAGGTAGAAAAAATTAATAAGAAAAATAAAGTAATTTTTAAAAAAAAATTAGATTGAAAAATTTCATTAGAAGCAATTCTTGACACGTAAATGAATAAAACTAATAAACCTCCTAAAAATACTAAAAATAAAATATAAGAAAATCAATAAGAATTAATTAGTATTCCACTTAACATACATGTTAATATTGTTTGTATTAAAATTAAAAATCCTATAGATAATGGATGATTTAAAAATAATATTAATATAGATATTATAATAATTATTAGAGATAAAAATATTTTAAGAATGTCAAAGAATAGTTTAATAAAAATAATAATTTTGGAGATTATTGATAAAGATTTTCTTTTTCTTTGAAGTTTTTAAAGAAAAATCTTATTTTTGATTTACAAGACCAATGTTTTTTTTAAACTATAAAAACTAATGATAGATATAAATATAAGATTGGTTATTATAATTATATTTTTTAGAGGGAATATTATTTTTGTTTCTAAACATAAACATTTATTAATTGTTTTATTAAGATTAGAATTTATTGTTTTAAGAATTTTTTTTTTTTTTGAATTTTATTTAATATTTATAGATAATGATATATATATATTAATAATTTTTTTATTATTTTCTGTTTGTGAGGGGGCATTAGGGTTATCAATTTTAGTTTCTATAATTCGAACTCATGGGAATGATTATTTTCAAAGGTTTAATTTATTATAAATGATAAAGTTTTTATTTATAATGAGTTTTATAATTCCTTTTTGTTTTTTAAAAAATATATTTTGAACGGTTCAATTTATATTAATAATTTTAATATTTTTATTTATAAATTTTAACGTAAATATTGTAAATTTTTGTAACTTAAGTTACATGATAGGTTGTGATTTAATTTCTTATGGATTAATTTTATTAAGAATTTGAATTTGTATATTAATAATTATAGCGAGAGAAAATTTAAAAAAAAATTTTTTTTATATAAATTTTTTTTTATTTAATATTATTATTTTATTAATTTTGTTATATATGACTTTTAGAGTAATAAATTTATTTTTATTTTATTTATTTTTTGAGAGTAGATTAATTCCTACTTTAATATTAATTATAGGTTGAGGGTACCAACCTGAGCGTATTCAAGCTGGCTTATATTTATTATTTTATACATTATTTGCTTCTCTACCTATATTAATAGGAATTTTTTTTATTTTTAATACAGAAAATTGTATAATTATATATTTTCTAAAATTTTTTAAGATAGATTTTTATTTATTATATTTATCTATAATTATAGCTTTTTTAGTTAAAATACCTATATATTTTGTACACTTATGATTACCTAAGGCTCATGTTGAGGCTCCTGTTTCTGGGTCAATAATTTTAGCTGGGATTATATTAAAATTAGGAGGATACGGACTTTTACGTGTAATAATTATTTTTCAATATATTGGGGTAAAATATAATTTCATTTGAATTATTATTAGATTAGTTGGGGGGTTTTATATTAGAATAAATTGTTTATGTCAAGTTGATATAAAATCATTAATTGCTCATTCTTCTGTTTCCCACATAAGATTAGTTATTTGTGGTATTATAACAATAAACTATTGGGGTTATTTGGGTTCTTATATTATAATAATTGGTCATGGTTTATGTTCTTCTGGGATATTTTGTTTAGCTAATATTAATTATGAACGATTTAATAGGCGAAGATTATATATTAATAAAGGTTTATTAAACTTTATACCTTCTTTAAGATTATGGTGATTTTTATTAATATCTTCTAATATAGCAGCTCCTCCTTCTTTAAATTTAATAGGGGAAATCAGTTTAATTAACAGAATTGTAAGTTGATCAAGGTTATCTAAAATTATATTAATTATAATTTTTTTTTTTAGAGCTGCTTATAGATTATATTTATATTTTTATACTCCGCCTGGGAAAAATAAAATAAGAGTATATAGATTTTATACTAGGGTATCCCGCGAGTATTTAATACTTATATTCCCTTGATTCCCCTTAAATATTTTAGTAATAAAAATTGATTATATAATAATTTGATTTTTTTTAAAAAATTTAAAGAAAATATTGATTTGTGGGGTCAAAAATATGATAGAGAATCCTTTTAAATTTTGAAAAATTATTTTTCAATTTGTTTTATTAGTTTTTTTTTTTTATTTTTTTTTAGTATAATAAATTTTTTTTTTATGATTATTTTTATTATAGAAGATCTAGTTTATTTTTTGGAATGGGAAATTATTTCTTTTAATTCTATAAATATCGTTATATCAATTTTATTAGATTGAATATCTTTATTATTTATAATATTTGTTTCTATAATTTCTTCTTCTGTAATTTATTACAGAAGAAGATATATAAAATCAGAATTAAATTTAAATCGTTTTATTATTTTAGTTTTATTATTTGTACTTTCAATATTATTATTAATTATTAGGCCAAATATAATTAGAATTTTTTTAGGTTGAGATGGGTTAGGTTTAGTTTCTTATTGTTTAGTAATTTATTATCAAAATTTAAAGTCTTATAATGCTGGTATATTAACTGCTCTTTCAAATCGTATTGGTGATGTTATAATTTTAATAATTATTTCTTGAATAATAAATTATGGGAGATGAAATTATATTTTTTATTTAAATTTTATAAATAATGATTATATAATAAAAATAATTGGAGTTTTATTAATTATTGCAGCTATAACTAAAAGAGCTCAAATTCCTTTTAGTTCTTGGTTACCAGCAGCTATAGCAGCTCCTACTCCTGTTTCTGCTTTGGTTCATTCTTCTACTTTAGTTACAGCGGGAGTTTATTTATTAATTCGTTTTAATATTATATTAATTGATATATTTTTTTTAAAATTTTTATTACTTTTGTCAGGTTTAACTATGTTAATAGCTGGAATTTCTGCTAATTATGAATTTGATTTAAAAAAAATTATTGCATTATCAACTTTAAGTCAATTGGGCTTAATAATAAGAATTTTAAGAATAGGTTTAGCTGATTTAGCTTTTTTTCATTTATTAACTCATGCTATATTTAAGGCTTTATTATTTATATGTGCTGGAGTTATTATTCATATAATAAATGATATTCAAGATATTCGTTATATAGGAGGTATTAGTTTAAATATTCCTTTAACTTCTTTATGTTTAAATATTTCTAATTTATCTTTATGTGGTATTCCTTTTTTATCGGGATTTTATTCTAAAGATTTAATTTTAGAATTAGTGAGAATAAGAAATTTAAACTTATTTATTTATTTTTTGTATTATTTTTCTACTGGTTTAACTATATTTTATACTATTCGTTTATTATTTTATTTAATGATTAATGATTATAATTTATTGGTAATTTTTAATTTATATGATGAAGATTATATTATATTAAAAAGTATATTTTTATTATTATTTATGAGTTTAGTTGTAGGTAGATTTTTGAGTTGAATAATTTTTGATTATCCTTATATAATTTATTTACCTTTTAATATAAAAATTATAGTTTTATATGTTAGATTTTTAGGAATAATGATAGGTTATTTAATTAGAAATATAAAAATTTATTCTTTAAATAAATTTTTAATTACTTATAATATTAGAAATTTTTTATGTTTAATATGATTTATGCCTAATTTATCTACTTATGGGATAAATTATTATTATTTACAAATAGGACAAAATTTAATAAAAAATATTGATATAGGATGAAGAGAATTATATAGAGGACAGGGGATATACAATATTTTAAAAAATTATTCTATTTTTTATTTATTTTTTCAAATAAATAATTTTAAAATTTATTTATTTAGATTTATTTTATGAATTATATTAATATATATATTATTATTATTTTATTTAAATAGCTTATAGTTAGAGTATAATATTGAAGATATTATGGAGATTAAAAAATCTTTAAATATTTATAAAAATGAATATTTTTTTTTTACATTGAAAATGTAATGTTTTATAATAAACTATATAAATAGAAATATTAATGATTATAAGTCACTATATATTAAGTTAGAAGCTTAATTTATATATTTCATTTAATTGGAATTTTTATTCAATAATATCATTAACAGTGATAAACCTCTATTTTGGTTTCAATTAAATAAATAAGGAGTAAATAACTCTTTCTTTTAAGTCGAAATTAAATGCATAATTGCTTCTTATTTAAGATAAATTGTTTACAATAATTTTTGAATGCAAATCAAATGTTTTATTTAAACTATAATCCTCTAATTTGTTCAATTAAATATATTTTGATTTCATTCATGATAAAGTCCAATTAATAATATAATTATAAAAAAAATTCTAATCTTAGTAAAAAAAATAATATTAGTTAAATTAAAACAATTAATAATTGGAAAAATTAATGCAATTTCTACATCAAAAATTAAAAAAATTACTGTAATTAAAAAAAAATGTAATGAAAATGGAATACGAGCAGATGATTTAGGATCAAATCCACATTCAAATGGGGAATTTTTTTCTCGATCTATAAATGTTTTTTTAGAAATAATTATTGAAATTATTATTATAACATTAGAAATGAAAATTATAATAAAAAATATAATTAATATTAAATTAATTATTTATATTAAATAAAATTAAACTTTTTGATTGGAAATCAAATATACTAAATATATTATATAAATAAATTAATTACCTCATCAATAAATAGAAATATATAAGAATAATCATACTACATCTACAAAATGTCAATATCAAGCTGCAGCTTCAAATCCAAAATGGTGATTATTAGAAAAATGAAAATTTATTAAGCGTATAAAACAAATTGATAAAAAAATTGTTCCAATAATAACATGTAATCCATGGAATCCTGTTGCTATAAAAAAAGTTGATCCATAAATACAATCAGAAATAGTAAATGAGGCTTCATGATATTCATATGCTTGGAGAATAGTAAAATAGATTCCTAATAAAATTGTTATTATTAGACTTTGTATAGCTTGTGAAAAATTATTTTCTATAATAGCATGATGTGTTCAAGTTACTGTTACTCCTGAGGTAATTAAAATAATTGTGTTTAATAATGGAATTTGAAAGGGGTTAAATGTATAAATTCTTAAAGGAGGTCATATAGCACCAATTTCAATATTAGGAGATAATCTTCTATGAAAGAAGGCTCAAAAAAAAGATAAGAAAAAAAATACTTCAGAAATAATAAAAAGAATTATTCCTCATCGTAATCCTTTAGAAACTTTAATAGTATGTTTACCTTGAAAAGTTCCTTCTCGACAAATATCTCGTCATCATTGATATATTGTTATAATAACAATTAAGTAACCTAAGATTATTAAATTTAAATTAAATTCATGAAATCATTTAACTAGCCCTGTAACTAAAGTTATAACTCCAATAGCTCCTGTTAATGGTCAAGGTCTATAATCAACTAAGTGAAATGGATGATTATTATTATTATTTATCATTAATTTACTTCTCTAGAATATAAAGTTCTTAAAATAGCAATTACATAAGATTGAATAATGGCTACAGCTGATTCTAAAATTAATAATAAAATTTGTACTAAAATTAAAAATAAGAGTATAAATATAAATATATTATTTCCTGTTCTTCTTAATAAAGTTAAGAGTAAATGTCCTGCGATTATATTAGCAGTTAGACGTACAGCTAAAGTTATAGGTCGAATAATATTACTAATAGTTTCAATTAAAACTATAAATGGTATTAAAATATTAGGTGTACCTTGAGGAATTATATGAATAAATATATGTTGAGTATTATTTAGTCATCCATAAATTATAAATCTTAATCATAAAGAAAGAGAAATTGATAAAGAAATTGTTAAATGACTAGTTCTAGTAAAAATGTAAGGAAATAATCCTAAAAAATTATTAAATAAAATAAAGGAAAATAATGAAATAAAAATAAAAGTTGATCCATTAAATCTTTTTGAGCCAAGTAAAGTTTTAAATTCATTATGAAGTTTATTTAAAATAAAATTTCAAAAAATATAATGACGATTTGGGATAACTCAAAAGGAATAAGGAATAAATATTAATCCAATAAAAGTTCTTAATCAATTTAATGATAAATTAAAAATATTAGTTGTAGGATCAAAAATAGAAAATAAGTTTGTTATCATTTTCAATTAAAATTTTTAATTAAATTTTTTTTTAGTAAGAATTTATTTTTATTTTTTAATGAAAAAATGTAATAGTTTATAATATTAAAAATAATAAAAATTATAATAAATAAGAAAAAAGATATAATTCAATTAATTGGTATTATTTGAGGAATAAAAGAATATTACAAGGTAATAATTTAAATTTGACATATTTATGTTATAATTTAACTAATTCTTTCATTAGAAGTAGTTGCTAATTACTAAAAATGGTTTAAGAGACCAGTACTTGCTTTCAGTCATCTAATGAAGAATAATTATTAATTCATCTAATAAAATTTTTTATGGAAATTCTTTCAATTACAATAGGTATAAATCTATGATTAGCTCCACAAATTTCAGAACATTGACCAAAAAAAATTCCTGGTCGATTAATAAATAATCTTGTCTGGTTAAGACGACCAGGATTTGCATCAATTTTAATTCCTAAAGAAGGAATAGTTCATGAATGAATTACGTCAGCTGCTGTGACTAGAATACGAATTTGATTATTCATAGGTAAAATAATTCGATTATCAACATCTAGTAATCGAAAGTTATTTTTTTTTTCATATTGAATTATATAAGAATCAAATTCAATATTATTAAAATCTGAATATTCATAGCTTCAATATCATTGATGACCAATTGATTTTAATGTAATTAAAGGATTATTAAGTTCATCTAATAAATATAATAATCGTAAAGAAGGAAGAGCAATAAAAATTAAAGTAATAGCTGGGATAATAGTTCAAATTAATTCAATTATTTGTCCTTCTAATAAAAATCGATTAATATATTTATTAAAAAATAAATTTATTATTAAATAACTAACTAAAATGGTAATTATAATTAAAATTACTAGGGTATGATCATGAAAAAAGATAATTTGTTCTATTAAAGGGGAAGCTCTATTTTGAAAATTGAAATTTGATCAAGTTGCCATTTCTAAAAAAAGGATAATCCTTTATAAATGGGGTTTAAATCCATTACATATAATCTGCCATATTAGAAATTTCTTAAAATAGGAAGTTCATTATATGAATGTTCTGATGGTGGTAAGTTTTGTAGTCATTCAATAGATGATGACATATTTAAAGTAAATAAAATTATTCGTTTATTAATTATAGATTCTCAAATAATTAATATTATTATTATTATTGATAATAAAGAAATATAAGACCCAAAAGAAGAAATAATATTTCATGTTAAAAATCTATCTGGATAATCAGAATAACGACGTGGTATACCTGATAAGCCTAAAAAATGTTGAGGGAAAAAAGTTAAGTTAACTCCAATAAATATTGTTAAAAATTGAATTTTTAATAAATAAGAATTTATATAAAGTCCTGTAAATAAAGGATATCAATGAATAAATCCTCCTATAATTGCAAATACAGCTCCTATGGATAAAACATAATGAAAATGGGCTACTACATAATATGTATCATGTAATATTACATCAATAGAAGAATTAGCTAAAATTACTCCTGTTAAACCTCCAACTGTAAATAAAAAAACAAATCCTAATCTTCATAAAATTGATGGATTATAGTTAATTTGTGTTCCATGAAGAGTAGCTAATCATCTAAAAATTTTAATTCCTGTTGGTACTGCAATGATTATAGTTGCTGAAGTGAAGTAAGCTCGTGTATCAATATCTATTCCAACTGTAAATATATGGTGAGCTCATACAATAAATCCTAATAATCCAATTGCTATTATAGCATAAATTATTCCTAAGCAACCAAATGTTTCTTTTTTTCCTCTTTCTTGGGAAATAATATGAGAAATTATACCAAATCCTGGTAAAATTAGAATATAAACTTCGGGGTGTCCAAAAAATCAAAATAAATGTTGGTATAAAATAGGATCTCCTCCTCCTGCAGGATCAAAGAAAGAAGTATTTAAATTTCGATCAGTTAATAATATAGTAATAGCTCCTGCTAAAACTGGTAAAGATAATAATAATAATAATGCTGTAATACCAACAGCTCAAATGAATAATGGTATTTGATCAAATGATATATTATTAATTCGTATATTAATAATAGTAGTAATAAAATTAATAGCTCCTAAAATAGAAGAAATACCTGCTAAGTGTAAAGAAAAAATAGCTAAATCTACTGATCTACCTCTATGGGCTACATTAGAGGATAAAGGGGGGTAAACAGTTCATCCTGTTCCTGCTCCATTTTCTACAATTCTTCTTGAAATTAATAAAATTAAAGATGGAGGTAATAATCAAAATCTTATGTTATTTATACGGGGGAAAGCTATATCAGGGGCTCCTAATATTAAAGGTACTAATCAATTTCCAAATCCACCAATTATAATAGGTATAACTATAAAAAAAATTATAATAAAAGCATGAGCTGTTACAATAGTATTATAAATTTGATCATCTCCAATTAAAGATCCTGGGTTACCTAATTCAGTTCGAATTAATAATCTTAAGGAAGTTCCTACTATACCTGCTCAAATTCCAAAAATAAAATATAATGTCCCAATATCTTTATGATTTGTTGAATAAAGTCATTTTCGCTAATAAAATGGCTGAATTTTAAGCGATAAATTGTAAATTTATTTATGAGATAAATTTCTCTTTTATTAAGCTTTATATTCAATAATGATATAAAATTGCAAATTTTAAGGAGTAAATAATAAATACTAAGGCTTAAAGACTTTCTTTATTTATAATTTTGAAGATTATTAGTTTTAATAACTTAAAACCTTATAAAAAAAAGAAAGTTCTGAAAATTAGTCTCAATAAGGAAATTATTCTAAAAATATTTAATAAAAATAAATATTTATTTTTAATTAACATTTTAAATCATTTTAATTTGAAATAATTAAAAATAATAGATGAGTAGATAATTCGTATATAAATAAATAATATAATTAATCTTATAATAATAAAAATAAATGAAATAATAATTATATTATTATTAATTAAAAAATTAATAATAATTCATTTAGCAAAAAATCCTAAAAATGGAGGTAAGCCTCCTAATGAAAGAAAATTAATTATAAAAGAAATTTTAATTTGGGAATTAATATTTATAATAAATAATTGATTAATAAAATATACATTTATTAAATTAAATATAAAACATATAATACTGGTTATAAATGAATATAAAATTAAATAAAATATTCATAAATTTTCTCTAATTATTAATGCAGCTAATATTCATCCTAAATTATTAATAGATGAAAATGTTATTAATTTTCGTAAGGAAGATTGATTAAATCCTCCTAAAGTCCCAACTATTGTATTTAATATTATGATAATTATTAAGAAATAATTATTTAGATAATAAGATAATAGAATTATTGGGGAAATTTTTTGTCATGTTATTAAAATAATACAATTAAATCAAGATAATCCTTCAATAATATTAGGGAATCAGAAATGGAAGGGGGTTGAACCTATTTTTATTAGTAAGGAAGAATTAATGACAATTGAAATTAAATTATTTATTTCAAAATTTTTTAATAAAATTATTTTTAATAAAATAATAAATAAAAAATTGATAGAAGCAATAGATTGAGTTAAAAAATATTTTAAAGCTGCTTCAGAGGCTAGTAAATTTTTTGAATTTGAAATTAGGGGGGTAAATCTTAATAGATTGATTTCTAACCCAATTCAACATCCTAACCAAGAATTAGATGAAATAGTAATTAAAGTTCTAAAAAAAAGAATAAAATAGAAAAATATTTTATTTGAATTATAATTTAGGAAAATTTAAAAGTAGGGGATTTTATAAATTAAAAATTTATAAAATATATTTTAGTGTAAGATGCACAATAATTTTTGATATTATTAGATATAGTTTAATTCTATAAAATATAATAATAATAAAGGTAGATATAATATCAACTTAATTTACTCTATCAGAATAATCCTTTAATCAGGCACTTTATTTTTAAAAAAAGGGTTTTTCCTATATATTTGAGGTATGAGCCCAAAAGCTTAATTTAGCTTATTTTTAA